ACTCAGATAAAGAATTTTTTTTTATTTTTTGTGGGTATTAAATACTTGTGTATTAAATACTATAGTATCAACTTTTTTTCTTTTATACCTTTTTTTAGTTGACGGGTTGAAGTAAAAAGGTAACTTTTAATATTTTTTTTTCTATTTTATTTGATATCTATATGTAATGCCCTTATGTATCTGTAAAAAAAGGGGAAAATTTCTTATTTATATTTAATTAAATATTTAAATAACATAATAGGAAACTGTAAATGAGAGTTTTTTTCTCACATACACCTTCGATCACATTACATTGTCATCTCGTATGCATCAATATGGAAATATTTTATTGATATCTGAAGCCATTATTATGATTCGATTTTTTTATTCTTAATACAATTTGATTCTTATACAAATAGAATTTATGATCTTGTTATGTTCTGGAATCCAAAAAAGATATTGAAATGCCCTTTATGTATTAATTTTTGAATAAGACTTTCTTTCTCTAGGCAGGGACACAATATATTTCTTATGAAATATATAGAAATAAGAAGATTCAATAAGAGATATCGACGGATTTCCTAATAAAAAAAATGAAATAAAAAAAATCTACTGTTTCAATTTTATCTCGATCGAATTTGAATATCAGAATAGTGGATATAGTCATGATTCGATGGGTTAGGTCCACTTACTTTTTCTTTTGGATTTGTCGATTTCTAATCTATCGAAAAGTGTAAAAAAATAATATATATTTAGCGATTCAAGAGACGACTTATCATTATTCACTGTATTATAATATAAAAATGTTCAATTTTATTTTCTAAATTACTCTCTAACTTTATTATTAGTTATTATTAGAATGAAATTAATTCGAATTAGAAATTATACACTTTCGAATGAAATTTTTACTATATAGAAAGTAAAGAAAGTAAAAGCCCCTTATCGGATTTGAACCGATGACTTACGCCTTACCATGGCGTTACTCTACCACTGAGTTAAAAGGGCCGTCTTGGTTTAATTCCTGACCGAGTCGATAAGTAAATAAAATATATATATATATATATTAAATATATATACAATAGACGCATAGTGGTTAGTAGCTCGTTTCGGAACTATAAACGAGAATTTGAATTTATTTAAAATTTACTTAACGGGGTATTTTTTGCTTTTTTAATATTGGATTTGATAAATATCCATGCAATGAATTATTTTACTTTAAATTGCCTACCACATCGAAATATAACGAAATTCATTTGATTTATACATGTACTCAGCAATTTGACATAGACCCAAGATATTTTATCTTGAGATGTGATGAAGAGATACGGACTATCCTCTGAACAATAATTTTCTAAAAAAAAGCAAATTTTCGCTAACTTAACTTATCAATCCATCTTTATTCCCTAATTAGAAGATGGATTCTGTCTGACTTTCCTGGGTTAGATAGGGATACTACTATATTCTTAACAATGAGATGAGGCAATCTGCGAAGGAAAGTTAAAAAAACGAAACTTAACCCTCTTTTTTCTTTTTTTATGTCAGACCAATCACTTCTTGAAAAGATTCTGTACTAGGCTATTTTTCGATTTTTTTATTTAATATTTCCACTTCAAATATAAAAAGAAAATATATCGATTTTTTTATAGAATTGTGATTAGAATATGAATACAAATGTAAAATAAAAAAAGGATATAGAATCCTATATAAAAAATAAAAAACCTTATAAGCTAGTCATACCATTTGATTATATTGACAATTTTAAAAAACTGATCATACTATGATCATAGTATGATGGCGGTTGAGCAAGTATGCCCCCATCGTCTAGTGGTTCAGGACATCTCTCTTTCAAGGAGGCAGCGGGGATTCGACTTCCCCTGGGGGTAGGGTACTACGAAAGGAAGTTTATTTTGGATTAGCCATAAAGTTAGAATAGATTCTTCCTGGGTCGATGCCCGAGCGGTTAATGGGGACGGACTGTAAATTCGTTGGCAAGATGTCTACGCTGGTTCAAATCCAGCTCGGCCCAAAAATTCGCTGTCTACATAACCCTTTTTGTTTTGCATAAATGACAGAGAAGGGTAAGAAAAAAAAGTAAAATTTCGGGGTATATTTCGACTTTACTTTTTTCTTTATTTCTTGTGTCTAGTTACTTTTTTGTTTCAATAAAAAATTCCGATCTTGATCTTGCTAAGGATCCCGATATGGATCCTTTAAATATAAACTTTAATGAACAGAGTCGAGAAAATAATCTATTTTTTATAATAAAAAATAGATTATCAATCTATTTGATAATAATGCAAGGATTACCAGTAATCCGTCTTGCTCTCACTAAAGTGATATCCATATAAATATCAATATATCACTTGTGACTTTCTTTGTTACAAAACACTAATTTTAATTTCAATTTGAAATTATTAAAATGAAATCATAAGAAGGAATATGTAAGCTACCCACTTAATTTCCATGGGATTGTAGTTCAATTGGTTAGAGCACCGCCCTGTCAAGGCGGAAGCTGCGGGTTCGAGCCCCGTCAGTCCCGGCGAATAAAAAAAAAAGACATCAACTCCCCTTTTTGTTTCTGGGCAAGGGGATCAAAATGGTTTCATTTATCTTTTTGTTTTATTTTTATTTTTTCATCAAGCAAAAGAAAGGTGTATTTCCATTATTTTAACTAGCACCAATTGATGGTAGAGAGACATATGTAAATTAGGATAATTATTGAGAGCATTCAACACTTCAAGAAAGAGATACTGTACGGGGTTTCTGCTTTTTGTCAATTGATCTTCCATTAACTCGTGTAGGAAAATGGAATAGGATAGCGTATAATACGTTTGCCAAGAGTACCTATGTATACTTTTCTTTCTATGAAGTCAAGGAATTGAAAATAGTTCGAATCCAACCAAGGAAAGAGGATATTTAAAAAATAAAGATAAAATTAGTCTTCCCTAATGAATATGCTCTTTTTAAAGATTAGAGCCGATGTCGAAGAAAAAACTCGTAAGAAAATTTAAATAGTTAGTTTTTTGGAATATTTTAGTTTTTTTACAGGGACTCGTCTTTATCACATTCCCCTTATTTGTTTTCCAAAAAGACGATAGACCCTTAAAATTTTTTGAAAATTTCAAATTGAACTTCGTACTTGTTTTCTCTATTTGATTTATATTGTTTATTTAAGGTTCTTTATAAACTCTTTTTGTAAACAATCGAAGTATAAAGGGTTTTTTTATGACACTTCATAAGATGATTGTACAAGGAAAGTAAAGTACTAGGTTGTATAAAAGAAAGCGGGGAAAAAGAATAATAAATAAATATTTTTTGATTGGATCAGGAATCTCATTATGTATTCGGTGTGGATAAAAGATCTTCCTATGTTATACTATTAAATTCTTGACGATGTGTCGATTTCATAGCTCCGATATTGTTATTCATGATATTTCTTTCATTCGATATCATCGAAATCTAATTAATCTGAGTGAGTTTACAAGCGAAAGATTTCTCATCTCTATGGGATTAAATCCCGAGATATTTCAAAGAAAAAAAATAAAATAAATAAACGATTAAATTATGGAAGTCAATATTCTTGCATTTATTGCTACTGCACTCTTCATTCTCATTCCTACTGCTTTTTTGCTTATAATTTACGTAAAAACAGTTAGTCAAAATGATTAATTTGAATACAATTTTACTATCAATGAAAAAAAATTTTTAAATTTCTCGTCTTAAATGAAAGGAATGCATTAGACTCAGTAGTAGTAGTATCCTAAGGGGCCCGCTAGTATGGTAGAAAGAGATCTCTTTCTACCATACTAGCCATTATGGTTATTGTAATGTATAAAGATACAAGTGAAATATCTTAATATAAAGGAATCCACCTATATCTCTTTTTTCTTTATATCAATAAAAATTAAATAGAATATGAAATGTATGTACATACTTTCTCAATTTCATTTGTTTGTTTGATCCATTTAATACAGATAATCCTAATTCGATGGAAACTTCTTCAGATTTCGAAAAGGGGTTACCCCACGAATGGTTAACCGTGTAAACCCTGATATAAAAATAGAAAATGAGTCAATAAAATAAAACATAAATCCAATTTCTAAAAAAAAAATAAAAAAAAAACTGCCGAACGGTCTAGAAAACTAAAACAATTGATACAGGTTGATAGAGTTTGATTATTACCGCAATTGGGAGTACTTCTAGAGTCCACTTCTTCCCCACACTACGAGAGAGAGGGAAAATGTAAAAACTACCATTAAAGCAGCCCATGCGAGACTTACTATATCCATGTGAATTCTGTCCCCTATTTCTATGAATATGAAGAAACTATTCCATTATTGTTCACTAATAATAGTGAAATCACTGGTACAGAGTCAAAAAAAGGGAGAGGTATTTGGTCACCATTGATGAACTACTCCAAAAATCCACTTATCTTATAATGAGTTATTCTTATTATAGAATTTCTAGTAGAATCGACAAGATGTAAACGCAAGTAAACAGACACTTTTCGAAGTATCCAAGGAATCTGACTCACATGTAGAAAGAATAATACTTTTTCTTTATTTTATCGTTTTTTTATTTTTGGAAGTAAAATGAAAGGCAATTCTTCATCTAGCATCTAATCTAATATTGATTGAATGTCTGAGCATTCCGAGACTTTCATGAGTCTGTATCCAAAGTATCTTAGGTACTTTCCAAAACTATTAATTTAATTCCCCCTCTGGCGATCCAATCTAATTGAAGACTCAGTAAGTGGAACTAAATTAGTAGGGGAAAGTCAAGATTTACGGATTTCCCTCCACTACTTTAAATTTTACTTGAATCTGATAGGCAAAACTTTAGGTTAGAGAGTAGAACCTCGAGAGCGGGGGGCTTAGAATCACGATAAAGAAAGTATCAAGCGTCTGTTCCTACGTTTGTTATAATAGGGGATTTCAAGTCTGTTGTTGAGGCGGCACCCGGATTTGAACTGGGGAAAAAGGATTTGCAGTCCCCCGCCTTACCACTCGGCCATGCCGCCAAAAAGATAGAAACTAGATTCAAATTTTATCTTTTTTTTTCAACTCCGAAAAAAATATATAGATTTTAAGTCACAAAATATAGAATCCAGTACAAATAAGAACCATTAACTATTGACTGTAAATTGATGACCATTTTTGAATTAAAATATACATTTTTTATTTCTACTAATATAAGCAAATCATTAGAAATGTATTTCTAACTAATCTATATTGAATTTTTTCAATTAAAAAGAAATCTTCGTCAATTTCAATTATAACAGTAATGATGAGTATATGTAAACCCCAGAATCAGAACATACGTTACGTTGTGTTATAGAGCTATAGCTCTATAATGGGGTATTTTATCTCTCTAGGGATGCTTTTGAGGAGTAATTCTCAATAAATTTTTGTATTTCAATTTTTCATTGAATACATTGAAGAGAAAGTTTAATTTTTGATAGAGCACAGCATGTGCTGTCCCAAATAGAACTGTACCCCAATAAAAGAAGAAAAAGAGACGTATATCTTATCTGTGCATTCTTTTTATTTTTAATAATAAAAAGAATTAATAACTAAAAAAAAAAAAGTTTTCTATTTATTATATGTTTATCTGCTCCAATAAAAGAAGAAAAAGAGACGTATATCTTATCTGTGCATTCTTTTTATTTTTAATAATAAAAAGAATTAATAACTAAAAAAAAAAAAGTTTTCTATTTATTATATGTTTATCTGCTCGAACAGATCCAACCATTAATACATTTTTTTTATGGTATGCAATCGAATTGGAATATGTAATATCATAGGTGAAAATGAAATTACTTTTTTTCTAGTCTTTACAAAACTCCATAAGTTCCAGTGGTATTTCTCAATTCTGTTCCATTTGGATCTCTTTCTTATAAAAAATTCCAATTGAATCTAGTCTTCGTTCATACGTATTTCATACATTCCATATATCTTGGAGTTGGATAAAATTTCATGTGATTCAGTAAACAGAATAGAAATTCCATTATTGCTAGATCGAATTCTATGGATATGATTCGGTGAAGAATGAGAGATGGGATGGGATTTTTTCAATAAACGGATAAATGGGAAATTCAAAAAAGATGCTGGGGGGTGGAAAAGAGGGAACATCTACAATACCCGGATTAAATCAGATACAATTTGAAGGGTTTTTTCGGTTTATTGATCAGGGGTTAATAGAAGAACTTTCTAAATTTCCAAAAATTGAAGATATAGATCACGAAATTGAATTTCAATTATTTGTGGAAACATATCAATTGGTAGAACCTCTGATAAAAGAACGAGATGCTGTCTATGAATCACTTACATATTCTTCTGAATTATATGTATCCGCGGGATTAATTTGGAAAACCGGTAGGAATATGCAAGAACAAAGAATTTTTATTGGAAACATTCCTTTAATGAACTCCCTTGGAACTTTTATAGTAAACGGAATATACAGAATTGTGATCAATCAAATATTGCAAAGTCCTGGTATCTATTACCAGTCAGAATTGGATCATAACGGGATTTCGGTCTATACCGGCACCATAATATCAGATTGGGGAGGCAGGTTAGAATTAGAGATTGATAAAAAAGCCAGAATATGGGCTCGTGTGAGCAGGAAACAGAAAATATCTATTCTAGTTCTATCATCAGCTATGGGTTCGAATCTAAGAGAAATTTTAGAGAATGTTTGCTACCCTGAAATTTTCTTATCTTTCTTGACCGATAAGGAGAAAAAAAAAATTGGGTCAAAAGAAAATGCTATTTTGGAGTTTTATCAACAATTTTCTTGTGTAGGTGGGGATCCAATATTTTCTGAATCCTTATGTAAGGAATTACAAAAAAAATTCTTTCACCAAAGGTGTGAATTAGGAAGGATTGGTCGCCGAAATATTAACTGGAGACTTAATCTTAATATACCTCAGAACAATATATTTTTGTTACCACGAGATATATTAGCAGCTGCCGATCATTTGATTGGTATGAAATTTGGCATGGGTACACTTGATGATATGAATCATTTGAAAAATAAACGTATTCGCTCTGTAGCGGATCTTTTACAAGACCAGCTCGGTTTGGCTCTGGCTCGTTTAGAAAATGTAGTTAAGGGAACTATAGGCGGAGCTATTAGGCATAAATTGATACCTACTCCTCAGAATTTAGTAACTTCAACTCCGTTAACAACTACTTATGAATCCTTTTTCGGATTACACCCATTATCTCAAGTTTTGGATCGAACTAATCCATTGACACAAATCGTTCATGGGAGAAAGTTGAGCTATTTGGGCCCTGGCGGATTAACAGGGCGAACTGCTAATTTTCGGATACGAGATATCCATCCTAGTCACTATGGGCGTATTTGCCCCATTGACACGTCTGAAGGAATCAATGTTGGACTTATTGGATCTTTATCAATTCATGCTAGGATTGGTGATTGGGGGTCGTTAGAAAGTCCATTTTATGAACTCTTTGAGAAATCAAAAAAAGCGCGGATACGGATGCTTTTTTTATCACC